CCCGATTTTAAATGCGGTCCTTTTTTGGCTATACATACATTTTCACAAAGAAACTGCCCAAGACTAACAATTGTAGATGTCTCTTCACAATAATTGTAATGGATAAAATACCAATTCAAATTGAATGGATTCAAAATAATGTTACTGCATGAATAGGGATTATAAATTTTACCTTTTTCATCCAGTAAATAATATTTAAGTATTTGAAAACTCTGTTTTAAATTGTCAAGTTGCAAATAGTTAGTTAGTAAGATCTGATTATGGGTTATTAAATGGGAAAATAAATCCAAATTAGAAATTGGAAAGCCTGTTCCTAAGGGGCCCAACGAATTACTAATTGTAATTAGGGGGTCCTTTTTGATTGATTCTTTTATTACATTGGGAGATTTTACATCGTTGAATGGACCTATTCGAGAACAATTGGATGATGACAAAATTCTCAAAGATTGAGATTCCTTATTTCGATTCAACAACATATGAATAGTCCCTTGATTTGCATTAACGGATTCTTGAATGCTTGCCTTGGAATAGGAATGAATGGAAGAAAACGGATTGACATTAGCGCGATCTGATCCATTCTCAGAGATCAATCCTGCACCCGACAGATCGTTCCTTTTTCCGGTATACGAAATAGGTGACTTCGCTAAGTCGATTCTTAGAAAATCTCTAATCAAACCATTTGTCCTTATTTCAACAAAGGAAGCACACGCCTTTTCGATCTTTTTGTCTTGGTCCCAATTCAACACTAAACAAGTCCGAACTAATTGAATACTTGTGTCCCAAATTTCAAGAATTGGGTCGTAATAAAGGATATAATTGACAACTCGAAGTTGTAGATTATCACTTTCCTGCAAGAGATCCGGCGGGAAAAGTCTTCCTAAATTTATACCATCCGTTTTTTTATATGGGACTACAGGTTGAACCAAAACAAAATATTTTTTTTCATACCTGGAAAGTTTCATTCGTTGGATATAGAGCCAATTTTTCAATTTTTTGTATTCTTTGTAATTTTGTTTTCCCCCTCCTGGTGGTATCAATCGGAATGTCTTATTTGTCTTTCCAGGAAAATGGATATCTCCGGAAAATATTATCAGTTTCATTTTTTCTGCTTTTTTCTTGACTCGAACCAATCCGCCTACCCGACTTCTTCTATTTAAAGTGATTTGCGTATCTACCCCAATAATACTATTGTGCCGTACCATTATGGACGAAGATTCGGCCAAAATGTGAACTTCCACGGGAATAAAAAAAAATGGATTTACTTCCTTTTGGTATTTTGGCCAAAATACCTTGACTCCTCGATACTCAATCAAATCCTCTTCGTTGACGATTGAATTAAGTTCTCTAGTTTCATATTTAGTAAGTCCCGAGCTCTTTCTTATATATCGAGGATCATCGAAATAAGCAAGAATACTATTTCTACGCAGAATACCATTTCTGGGGATTTCAATTGAGATACCTGAAGAAGGTATTAGTTGGTTCTCGCCTTCTTGAAGCGATTCGAGTGGGATGATGACTCTATTTCTTCGCCTCTTCGCCAATAAATCAGAATTCCCCTCGAGAATGGCCGGATTACAACGACCAGTACATGTCATTCGATTAAGTTCTGAATAATCGGGAATCCTATCTCCCTTTTGATTTTTACCAGAAAAATACGAACTAAAAAATTTGTGTCTCGCTTGATTATTAGTTACTGAGGGGTTAGAAATATATCTTCGCTTAACAGAAAGAGAATAAGCGTTCATTTGATCTTGATCCTTGTGGATCGAACAGGGTCCTAGACTGGATCTCCAGGGCTCCCCTAATAATATCCATAAATGACTTGTTTTTGGTAAGAGATGAATATTACCATATGTAAATTCAGGTGCATGGTACACATCGGTATTCCAGTGCATTTCGCCCTCTGAGTCAGAATAAATATGTTTTCGAACCTTCTCTTTCAAATTCAAAGTGGATGTTCTCGCGCGAATCTCAGCAATGACTTGTTCTGATTCTACATATTGATCGTTTTGAACTAAAAGAAAACTTTTGGGCGGAATACACACATTGTGTATAATATCTTCACTCTCGATAGTTACATACAAGTCTCTAGAACATATAAAAGCAGGATGTCCATGACGTGTACGTGTCGGATGAACTAAATCCTCATTGAATTTTATTTTTCCATTAGAAGGGGCTCGCACATGTTCTGCAGTACCCCCTGTGAATACTCCGCCGGTATGAAAAGTTCTTAATGTTAATTGAGTGCCCGGTTCTCCAATAGATTGACCTGCAATAATACCTACAGCTTCTCCCAATTCGACCAGGTCGTCATGAGCTGGACTCCGGCCATAACATAATTGACAAATCCAAGATGTACTCCTACAAGTAAAGGGGGTTCGAATAGAGATTGGTTGTGCTCTAAAAGTGATGAATCCATTGACAAGTCCAATTCCAATATCTTGATTTCTAGTAGCAATGCATCGTGAACCTATATATATATCATCTGCTAATACACGCCCAATTAATGTTTGGATAAAAATCCTGTCCGCCATCATTCCATTTCGAGGACTTACAGAAATACCTCGAACGGTGCCACAATCTGTTCGACGTACAACAATGTGTTGAACTACTTCAACAAGTCTGCGCGTGAGATATCCTGCATCTGATGTTCGGATAGCGGTATCCACAACTCCTTTACGGGCTCCGTAGCAAGAAATAATATATTCTGTTAAAGAGAGCCCTTCGCGTAAATTGCTTTGAATGGGTAAATCAATCATTTGCCCTTGGGGATCCGACATTAATCCTCTCATACCTACTAATTGATGTACCTGAGATGCATTTCCTCTGGCTCCCGAAAAAGACATTATATGAACTGGATTAAAAGGATCGGTCATCCGAAAATTTGGATTCATTTCTTGTCGCAAATATTCACTTGTGGCATACCATATCTCGATCGATTGACGTAATTTTTCTACCGCGTGTACATTCCCATAATGATGGTGTTTTTCCAAAATAAAACTTTGTTGTTCAGCGTCTTGAACTAGCCATCTTTTAGAAGGTATTGTTAAAAGATCATCAATTCCTAATGAAATGGATGCGGCGGTAGCTTGTCGGAAACCCAGAGTCTTTACTTGATCCAGGATATGTGATGTATATCCTATTCCATAGTGATCAATAAATCGACTAATAAGTCGTTTCATGGCAGTTCCGTCTATCACTTTATTGTGAAAGACCTGAGTGGGCCGTTCTGCCATCAGTACCTCCATATTGCGCTGAGTAGAATTTGACAATGGGTTTGAGTCAGTGATTGGAAAACTTCCTTTTCTAGATCTTGATTCACGTATAAATTCCGCAATTATGGTCCTAGTTAACCCGGCGAGACTCGAATTCCCGCGGGTAGCATAGAATTACAACAGCCCTGCCAAAACCCCTGTATGGCTTCTTCTATTTCTCGATAAAGAGAAATATGACCAAGAGTGGTTCGAATATATATATATAAAATTTCCCTTTTTATACTTCTTACTATTAGATAGTGTCCATAAATCTCATAATAGGTACCCAAAGATTCATAGTGAATTTCGATGGGAGCTTCTCTTGCAGCAATAACGCGTTGATCTAGTCGCCATCGCAGCCACAAAGCACTACCTAAATTGATTCGTTTTTGCCGATAAGCGCCAATTGCATCATAGGCATTACAAAAAAAGGGTTCTTTTTTTTTTGTATACTTATAGTTATTATTTTCATTTTGATAGTTTCTACGATTACATGGATTATACCTATTTACACAAATACCCCGACGATTACCACTCGTTAAGACATAGAGTCCACTAAGCATATCTTGCGTTGGTGCAGAAATGGGATCTCCAATAGTTGGAGACAAAAGATTCATATGAGAAAACATAAGTAAACGTGCCTCTGCTTGAGCCTCCAAAGATAAAGGCACATGAACAGCCATTTGATCCCCGTCAAAGTCTGCATTAAAGCCCTTACAAACTAATGGATGTAAACAAATAGCACGCCCCTCCACTAAAACAGGGAGAAATGCCTGTATGCCTAATCTATGCAGAGTAGGCGCTCTATTCAGCAATACAGGATGGTCATCCAGAATTTCCTGAAGTATTTCCCATACAATCGGTTTTTTTTTTCGAATTTGACTCTTAGCAACTCCTATGTTCGAAGCAAGATGTTTTCTAATTAGGTCACGAATTACAAATGCCTGGAAAAGTTCTATTGCTATTTCGCGAGGCAATCCACATCTATGTAAGGAAAGTGAAGGGCCCACGACAATCACAGACCGCCCTGAATAATCGACCCGTTTACCAAGCAGAGTCTCGCGAACTCTTCCTTCTTTGCCTTCAATTACATCTGAAAGCGACTTGTAAACTCTATTATGATCGTCCCTCATTGGTTGTCCGCAGATTCCATTATCAAGAAGTGCATCCACGGCTTCTTGTAGCAATTTTTCCTGAGATATTATTAATTCTTCTGGCGTAGCTATACTTGTTGTTAATAGATCTGTAAGAGTATTATTCCGATAGATAATTCTTCTATAGATTTCATTAATATCCGAGGTCACTAGTTTATCCTCATCTATATGATAGATTGGTCTCAACTCAGGAGGAAGAACTGGTAATAGACACAAAACCATCCATTTTGGTTCTATATTTGTTCGAATAAAATGCTTAGCCAATTCCATGCGTCTAAGCAAAAAATCTTTTCTTCTTCCAACTTTTCGATCTTCCCATTCGTTCCCCGTGGGTTCTTCTTCCTCCAATTCTTTCCATTCTACCAACGAATAATCTATAATACTTCGTAAATCTAGATTGGCTAATTGTTGTCTGATAGAACCTCCCCCGGTAGACATCTCTCGATTTCGAAATGTATCGAAGCTCCGGGTAGTAAAAAAAATGGGGATCCTGTATTTCCAGGGTTGGATTTCATATTCCAATAAACCCCGTAATCGTAAAAAAGTGGGTTTTTTATCTATGGGCCTAGCAAAATAAAAATTGGGATAGGAT